GGAACATCTTTTCTGTAATTTTGATAGACGGATTCCAACTACCAACGAAACGTAGTCAACTTCATTCGTTAGAACAGCTTCCATTGAGTCTCTGCACCTATCCTTTTTTTTATTCTAGTTTGATAAACCTTAGTTTTATCAAACTAAGGATTTGGCTCAGGATTGCCCATTTTAAATTCCAGGGTTTCTCTGAATTTGGAAGTTAACACTTAGCAGGTTTCCTTACTAAGGCTCAATCCAATCAAGTCCGTAGCGTCTACCAATTTCGCCATATCCCCTTTGATACCAGGATCCAGTTGGAATTTTCTTTTACTTTTTTTGTTTGTTTGGACCTGTTTAATTCGTTAGATAATTTTTTCTATATTGAAAAAGTGTATTGTATGCTCCTATCTAGTTTTTTTGTCTATCCCCCATCAGTTCATAGTTTATATATATATATTGGATGAACTTTGTTTCAATAAAAAATTGATTCTATCATTGATGTATCCGCAATTCAATATGGATAGGTATATCCAACATATATACCTTTCCCCCTACCTTTCATTTTTACAGTACGACTTTAAATAGTGGAACGGTCGATATTCATTCTTTTTTTTTTCGTCCTATCTCTTCCCTTTCCGAATCAAACCAGAGGAATGTCTCATTTTCATTTAGATTGTATCTTTTCTTTATCCTTTTCTTATCTTAGCACCTATTATTCACTATAACTATATATATAATTAACAATTAAATTATAAGTTATAAGTTACTAGTTAATAACTAGTAAATTTCTATAATTTTATAGAACTGCTTTAAAAAGTTTTTAGTTTTCAGAAATAGTTCAATTTTATCGAATTGTAAATTACAATTTGATTAAATTGATATTCATCATATTATAATTAATTAAATTAAATAAGTAAAATTCCATTTTTTTTTTTATCATTTTATTTTTATATTATTATATATAATAGAAGGATATGAAGGATATATATATAAATAGAAGGACTATATATCTAAAATCTATCTAATATAGAAATTATATGGAAAATAAAAAAATACATACATATATATGTAAATAAATTATGTTATACATTATAGTTAGAAATAGTTCTATATATTATATTCTAACTATTCTATCTATATCGTTAGATTTAGATATAGTTAGTTCTATATATAGTTAATAAAATAGGAACTATATACAACTATATGGTTGTAGTTCATATTAACTATAAATATAGTTAGTATAAATATAAAATTAAAATAAATAGCTAAGCTAAGATTGGCTAATAGATGAAATCTGGTAGTTTCCTCGATTTCTATATACTATTTTTCTCTTATGTTATGTGATATGTGTATGTAATATGTGAGCCCGCTTAGCTCAGAGGTTAGAGCATCGCATTTGTAATGCGATGGTCATCGGTTCGACTCCGATAGCCGGCTTTTTTCTATCGATTTTTTACGTGATTGAGAGTCTCTCTCCCCATTTTCTCAAAATGTTGAATCACTGATCCATCTATTATGTCGTGGTAACTTGCAACTATAAAAAATAACATATTGGAAGAATTAGATCTCTTTCTACAGAACAAATAATAAAAGAACAAATTATAAAAAGGAGCCACAACTTCCTATATATACAAAAAATGAGAATTCATAATTATATATAGAAATTATATATAATATACATACATATATATACCAAAAATACGGATAGTGATACAATTTCTTTTATTCTACTTTGTAGTATTTCAATAAATTTAGCTTTGCTTTGTTTATCCTTTAGTTCAGTCTTAATTTAGAGTTCTGTTTTCATTTTTGTTTATTCTTAAACAATGAAATTTCAATAAAATAAAAAAGGAGTCTTTATGTCTCGTTACCGAGGACCTCGTTTCAAAAAAATACGTCGTCTGGGGACTTTACCAGGACTAACTAGTAAAAGACCTAGATCCGGAAGTGATCCTAAAAATCAATTGCGTTCTGGTAAAAGATCGCAATATCGTATTCGTCTAGAAGAAAAACAGAAATTGCGGTTTCATTATGGTCTGACAGAACGACAATTACTTAGATATGTGCATATCGCTGGAAAAGCCAAAGGGTCAACCGGTCAGGTCTTACTACAATTACTTGAGATGCGTTTAGATAATATCCTTTTCCGATTGGGTATAGCTTCGACGATTCCTGGAGCCAGGCAATTAGTTAACCATAGACATATTTTAGTTAATGGTGGTATAGTGGATATACCAAGTTATCGTTGTAAACCGAGAGATATTATTACTACGAAGGATAAACAAAGATCGAAAGCTCTGATTAAAAATTCTATTTCTTTATCCCCCCACGAGGAATTGCCAAAACATTTGACTTTTGACTCATTCCAATATAAAGGAGTAGTAAATCAAATAGTAGATAGTAAATGGATTGGTTTGAAAATAAATGAGTTGTTAGTCGTAGAATATTATTCCCGTCAGACTTAAACCTCACAAAAATAACAAAGAAAATTTCATAGAATTTTGTCTGTTTTCGCCGAAATAAAAATAAATAGATCTAAGGGCCTTGGTCCGAATTTTTATTATTCACCTATCACAAACGGACAAGCGGTAATATTTTTTGCTCTTTCTTTTTCCGATATTTGTATTTTATGTATCACAGTAATGTGATTAGGAATCGAGAATTTATATCAAATAAGGGTCCTCTTGTTGATATGATGGTATCAATTGTTATTTGATTTGACTCAGTAACGTTGGTGAATTAAGATAACCGGAAAGAGAGGGATTCGAACCCTCGGTAAACAAAAGTCTACATAGCAGTTCCAATGCTACGCCTTGAACCACTCGGCCATCTCTCCTACATAATCTTATTATTGACCAGAAACCGAGTGAATAGCGAGTCATTCATATTATTGCAGTACAAGTGCGACGGATGAATAGTTCCATAGGAAAAATTCCTTTCAAATCAAATAAAATTTTCTATTTCTCAACAAAAATTTAGCTCATTAGCTATCCCATAGATCTAATACAAATTATTGACTCGTCCCGTGTATTTTTTTATTTAAATTGTATGACATGGCGTATGCATGTTATGCAAACAAAAAACAAAACGGATACTTACCTTAGTCTAATCCATTCCATTTTTTTATAGAAAAATGATTTCGTTTTGTTTTTTGTTTCTTCTTTGGATCATAACCAAATAAAAACTTCTCGAATTATCAGAATCCTCAGTAAAATCCTTGGTTATTCAACTTAGATGAAATTGTTATAGTTCCGTTCATTGTTATACTACGAAATTAGAATGAAATCGAATCTGATTTCAATATTTAATATTTCTCCTTGTCCAATCCAAACAAAAGGTCCACATCTTTTTTTTTTAAATTAGTCTGTTTTTATTTTATGTTATTTCGTACTATACAATTCCTTTAGTTTGCGGGATCATTTTCCCCTTACCCTAAAGGTAATGAAAAGAATTATAGAATGGATTGTTAATTATGCCAAGATCTCAGATAAATGCAAATTTTATTGATAAGACCTCTTCAATTGTAGCCAATATCTTATTACGAATAATTCCGACAACTTCCGGAGAAAAAAAGGCATTTACCTATTACAGAGATGGTGCGATTTGATTCTTTTTTTTTTAGGTCCAGTATTACGAGAAAGAAAAGAGACATGGTTCGAGATAGAAAAAACCAAATTATTAAAATAAACCCACGCTTAGTGAAGGTGAAGTTTGTATATAGAACAATTCCTTCTGTCGTGTATCCTCGATTGATGCAGCCTCGGATGCTTCAATTGTTGATTTTAGTATTTAGCGAAAGGTTACACCTATGGGTTCCGTATTGCGAGTCAATCCTACTCCACCAGTACCAATAGGCAGCATAGGGGAAGAAGCACTACACCTAGGAATCAACAACATGAAAACTTTGTTATAAATTACCTTACCCTTTTCCTTATCGGTATCGGGGCTAACAAGAATGGTTGGGACAACAAACATCCATCTCGTTCATACTTTGGGTATCCGTATAACCATCAAAGATCGTTGAAGTGACTAATTCCTGGAAATAGGGGCGTTGGGGACAAAGAAATTGTTGGAGTTACCATTTCCATCTAGTACTAATACAGTTGGTGTTAATAAAAAACCTCTTGCAGGAAGGCTGGTTAGAGATTTCTTGTAAAAATACTAGCTCCTTTCAGTAGAATAGTCAAATTTTCATTTCATGGATTATTTCCCTTAGTACTATGCGCAGAAAGAAGGGAGGAGCCATATGAAATGAAAATCTCACGTACGGTTCTGGAACGGAGATTCTTTGAATAGAATGAACGACCGTAACGGATGTTGGCTCAATCCGAAGGAAATTATGCGGAAGCTTTACAAAATTATTATGAAGCTACGCGACCAGAAATTGATCCCTATGATCGAAGTTATATACTCTATAACATAGGACTTATACACACAAGCAACGGAGAGCATACAAGGGCTTTGGAATATTATTTCCGGGCACTGGAACGAAACCCATTCTTACCACAAGCTTTTAATAATATGGCCGTGATCTGTCATTACGTGCGACTATCTCTACTATAGAAAGAAGGAAAAAAGATCCAATTAACTAATAAATACTAGAATGAAATAGGCTTTCTACATATGCGTCGTCTAAAGCAACGGTTTTTATCAGCTGTAGCAAGTAAAGATACTTCACGAGAACCAAAATTAAAAAGAAATGGATAAAGCCTATATACTCCATGGATAAAGGATTGAATTGACAGAGAAAGCACCGTAAAGATCAATTAGCAAGCTATTTGGTCGATAGAGTTAAGAACTGCTTTGCTTACTTATCCCGTGATCCAGGATAAAAGTTAGGAATCAAATTATGTAATAGAGTTGATCCACTAAGGTATTGAGCAGCGGTGTAGCATCAGATCCCAAAGATCGTAAGTTCTTTTTTCTTATATTATATTAGGATATTGGGGAAGAAAGTCTTTTTCAAAAATTCTATATCTATATTATATAAATTGCATATATGCAATCGAGATAGTTAC